TAACGGTTTTTTTAGTCCATAATGTATTTCAATGTATTTCATCAATCTAAGTGGAATAAGAAAAGTGGATTCCTTGTTGGTTAATCGAGTTACAACGAAAACCACACAATTGATGAAGGAAATGTCCGAATTGGTTTGATAATAAATAAGATCAATAAACTCAAGTTTTGTCGTTCTAGGCCATCGTATTCGACGGAAACTATGATAAATAAATACCAATACAGCAGAAAAAGGGGGGTCAAAAAAACAAACCAGAGAAAAATTATACAAAGTTATATACAAGCTGCGACCCCCCCCATATGATATGGTATTTATTTAATTGAATTTCATTTGATTAGACGGAAGTTCCTTAAAAAGTCCCGCTTTCTTTAAAAGATTATGAACCGTTCCTGTAGGTTGAGCACCCTTTTCAAGGAAATATAGAATAACAGGAACATTTAAATAAGTTTGATTTTTTATTGGATCATAAAAACCCACTTTTCTAAGATCTTTTCCTTCTCTTCGGGATCGAACATCAATTGCAACGATTCGATAGATGGCTCATTGGGATAGATGTAGATAAATAACACCCCCCCTAGAACCGTATAAGAGGTTTTCTCCTCATACGGCTCGAGAAAAAATGATTTGATTCGAAGTTTTGTCTATGTATGCAATTCTAATAAATTAAATGACAAATAGGCCTAAAAAATCAATTAGACTATGATTTCGATTTCAGTCTTTTCTTTCTTACTGAGAAGAAAGAAAGAAACCATCCGTACTCATAACTCAAGTTGGATAACTCTTCAAATAGTTCAAAGGAAAAATTTTGAGTCCATTTTATTTATTGAGTAGTCTTTACCCCCTTCTGTTAGTCTGATCCCGCCGGTGAGACTCTCGAGAGAATTGTAAAGGGTATTTCCTTGTTCGTAGATACTTTAATCCTTAATTTTAAATCATTGGGTTTAGACATTACCTCGGCGCTTCTTAATTCTTTCAAAAATGGCAGCAACATACCCCTTTTTATTTATTTCTAGCAAAGAATTGTACGGGCAGTTAATTCCCGCGTGATGCACCTCGAATCGAAAAAGTTTGATCAATCCGACCAAGTTTTGCTTTTGAATTGGAAACTTGGACAAACCGGATCCTTTACTATTTATAATTTATATATATATAGAAGATATATTTACGAAGTTGTTCCAATTAATTGGCATTAACCCTAGATCCTTTTCCCACAGAAATGAATTAACCCCTTCTACCCGAGCTCCACCGTAGACTATTTACAACCCAATATTTTTTGTTGGGTTCAAGTATAACAGAACAAACAATGTCGAGCCAAGAGCACCCTCATTCCTAGACAAATGGAAAGTGGTGGGTTTTTAATCCACAACGGACCGTGTCCTTCAAGTCGCACGTTGCTTTCTACCACATCGTTTCAAACGAAGTTTTACCATAACATTCCTCTAATTTGGAACCGGTATGGAATTGATTCAATCATGGAATCATGAATAGTCATTGGTTCTGCTCTCCATAGACTCTGACTACGAAAATCAAAATAAAAAAATACGGTCAGTTTAAATTTGAAATTAAATAATGAAAGAATTACAAATTTACAAAAACCAAAAAATTCTTGTCATTGAAATAAAACTATACATACTTTATAAACTAAACATTTCCTCATTTTATATGAGGAAATGATTGATATGTATTTTGTTTAAAATGGGGTTGGGTAATATTTCAATAATCGACTCTTATCATAAAATGAATAACAAAGCATAGAATAACCCCCCCTGCCTCAATCGTTACATAGATTCCCAATTTTAAATTAGATCCAAACGCAAAATACCTAACGAGATTTAAAGAAAAAACATAAATTTATTGTCTCTATCACATATTTCTATATGATAATGATATGGAACTTGATCATTTGTTAATGAGATTCAAACAGACACACATATAAAAATTAATATGGATTGACTCCTAACCACCCCCGACTTCTTTATATGGAAATAATGAAACAAAAAAATGGGAATAATGGAACATAAAAAACGGATATACGCTGGGACGGAAGGATTCGAACCTCCGAATAGCGGGACCAAAACCCGTTGCCTTACCGCTTGGCCACGCCCCATTTGAATTTCTAATCTACGCCAAGAAACAATAATATTGGTATTGGTTGTTTGTCAACTCTAGTACAAATATCCTATATATCTATCGAATAGGTTGGTACTGAGATTTTGATACATATAGATATAAAATTCAACTTAATTTATTGATCATTACATAGAATTCAATTAAGATATTGTATGAAAGTATGATTTCTTCTATTCTCCTTTGAGAATTGGAGGATTTTTGGTTGGGTGGATTCAAAAAAAAGAAGGATTTTTTGTCTACCTTACTGACTTTCTTCCTTTTTACTTATATCAAAAACTCAATCAAAATGCAATTATCTCAAAGAACAAAATGTCCGTTATGCTTAATACCGTTAGTTTGATCTGTATTAATTCTACCCTTTATCCGAGCA